AGAAAGCGAGTGATCTGGTAATTCCTCATCCTCAAAGCAGTCCTTCCTGTAGTCTCAACAAATAAGTAATTATAGGAGTAAAGTGTTGATATAATTCGAAGAAGCAAACGACAATTTAATTTCAAGTTAATAAAGAAAAAAAGTAAAATAAGTATGTAATCTAAGGTACTTTTTTACATTTCTAGGATTAAACAAAAGGATTCGCAAATAAAAGCGCTAATGCCACAACCAGTCCGTAAATTGTTAAAGCTTCCATAAAAGCTAGACTAAGCAATAAAGTACCTCGTATTTTACCCTCTGCTTCTGGTTGTCTCGCAATACCCTCTACAGCTTGGCCTGCAGCAGTACCTTGACCAACTCCGGGTCCAATAGAAGCAAGTCCTACAGCCAATCCAGCAGCAATAACGGAAGCGGCAGAAATCAGTGGATTCATGGTAAGTTCCTCGCACAAAAAAAAAATAAATGGTTAATGATACAATCAACCAATGAATTATTACTTAATTTTATCATTAAGTTTGATCATTAAGATCTATTGGGTCGGAGTAACTAAAAACTAATGATAATATTACTGAATCGTCAGAACTACTTCGATATCTCGTTTTTTGTTTCTACTCATGATGAAGTTTTTGTAAATCCATATACATACGACTCTAGTTATTGCATTTCTTTCTTTCCAACCATTCTTTCATTCCATCCTTCGTTCTTTACTCTTCTATATCCTTGAGTTCATCTGTTTTTTCATCCAATCCACAATCACAAATGAAACAGAAGAAAGGACTTGACTTATCTTGTAATCCATCTAATCTAAATGCAGTAAACTGCAATCAAATCAATATATGCAATCATCAATATATGCAATGGATATCAATATGATCGATATCAACGATATCAATATATCAATATAACGATATCAATATGTATATCAATACATATATATATATATTTTTTTATTTATTTTGCTATATATATTGCTATCTATATATATTGCTATATATATATTACATATATATAGCATATAGTTAGATATATATATAGTTAGTTAGTATATAGGTAAGGCATAAGGACTTCTATTTATATATAGATAGGACTATATAACTAGTGAATATCTAATATTACATATACATATTACATATACATTTCTTTCTTCCATAACGTAAACTTCCATAACGTAAACTGGCCACATTTTATATTGAATCGGATTATAGAATCATTCCTCGAAACCCACACAAAAAGTGGCTGGACTTATAGACATTACATACATCTAGTGTGACCTCCCCAACCCATCCTTTTTTTTTTTTACAATTCCGTAATATCGTTCATCTTCTCTCCTACGACTCTAGGTCATATATTCATACGTATTTATATCTATTATGTTCTCCAACCAAGCAGATTATCTTGAACCATGCATGAATTGGGATAAGCTAAAAAAAAAAGACTATTTTGAAAACTAGTCAATGATGACCCTCCATGGATTCACCTATATAAGCCGCGGCTAACGTTGCAAAAATAAGAGCTTGAATACCACTTGTAAATAATCCAAGAAACATGACAGGTATAGGAACTACTGAAGGGACTAAAGAAACAAGAACAACAACTACTAATTCATCAGCCAATATATTCCCGAAAAGTCGAAAACTAAGAGATAAGGGTTTTGTGAAATCTTCTAGGATGTTAATTGGTAAAAGTATTGGAGTTGGTTTGATGTATTTCTCGAAATAACCCAACCCTTTTTTGGTAAGACCTGCATAAAAATATGCCACTGACGTGGGTAAAGCTAAAGCAACAGTAGTATTTATATCATTCGTGGGCGCAGCTAACTCCCCATGAGGTAACTGTATGATTTTCCAAGGTAAAAGGGCACCTGACCAATTAGAAACAAAAATAAATAGGAACATAGTTCCAATAAAAGGAACCCAAGGTCCATATTCTTCTCCAATCTGGGTTTTGCTCAAGTCTCGAATAAATTCAAGGACATATTCAAAGAAATTCTGACCGTCGGTCGGAATGGTTTGTGGATTCCGAACAGCTATGATGGCTGAACCTAACAAGATAGCAATTACGACCCAAGAAGTGATAAGTACTTGGGCATGGATTTGTAAACCTCCTATTTGCCAATAGAAATGTTGGCCTACTTCTACACCCGATATATCGTATAACCCCTTGAGTGTTTTAATGTAACATGGTATAACATTCATATTGTCCTCTGATAGAAATTGAACTTCAAAAAAGGAATTAGTTTGATTCAACCATTTCTTTCTCAACTCACCAACTTGAATCATTAATCATATATTTAGGATACCAAGAAATCACATAACATCATAATATATATATATATATCCCCAGTTCTTTTTTTTTTTATCTATTTTTAAAAATTCAAAAAAAAGTAACCGATCCAATAAATCTATGGAGTTGCCCAATAATTAACATTAACTAATTTTATTATTCTTAATCTTAATCATAATCAACGATTTCTTATATAGCTAGAACGACCTTCACAAATTGCGGATACTAATTTGTTAAGAATCAATCGAATTGAAGCTATAGCGTCATCGTTGGCTGGAATCGAAATATCTGCAAGATCTGGGTCACAATTTGTATCGATTAAACAAATCGTTGGAATCCCCAAAATGGCACATTCTCGAAGAGCCGTATATTCTTCTTGCTGATCAACGATGATCACAATATCAGGCAATCCCGTCATATATTTGATCCCACCGAGATATGTTTGCAAGGTAGATAATTTTCTCTTCAACATTGCTGCATCTCTTTTGGGGAGACGGTTGAGTTTCCCCATCTTTTCTTCTGCTCTTAAGTCCCTGAACTTATAAAGTCTCGTTTCCGTAGTGGACCAATTCGTTAACATACCACCGAGCCATTTTTGATTAATAAAATGAGACCGAGCCCTTATTGCAGCTGATGCTACTGAATCCGATGCTTTATTTTTGGTACCGACGATTAAGAAGTTTTTTCCCCTACTTGCTGCATCAAAAACTAAATCACAGGCTTCTGATAAAAAACGAGCAGTTCTAGCGAGATTTGTAATATGAATACCTTTACGCTTTGCAGAAATGTAAGGGGCCATTCTAGGATTCCATTTCTTAGTACCATGACCAAAATGAACTCCTGCTTCCATCATCTCTTCCAAATTGATGTTCCAATATCTTCTTGTCATTTTTTCCCACACTTCCTTTTTGTTTTTTCTTTTTTGTATTATTAACAAAGAGACGAGGTACCTTGAAATAAATAATTGTTCCGATGGAACCTTCTACCGGGGATTGACCATTGATACACGGCACAAACCATAATTTTTTTTAATTACTTATTTTATTTATTACCAAATCAATAATCAGACCAGTATAGTTAAAAGATAATTAAAGTGAAAATGAATCCGCTCTTAGGAATCATTAAATCACATAAATGATTGTTCTGATGTCTCATGTAAATTTGTCTCATGGAAATTGTTTGTCGCGTAAGAACAAAATAATTCTCTATGGTGTAACAAAATATCTCTCATTTCCAACTCGAATAGATTTTTTCTTTTGATTTCCAAATAAATGTTTTTGTCTTGCCTTGAACGGTGCACAAATTTTTGGAATCCGGTACCAACAGGTATAATCCCCCCCAGAACAACGTTCTCTTTCAGGCCTTTCAACCAATCAATACGACCTCGTAGAGCAGCTTTTGCTAAAACTCGAGCGGTTTCTTGAAAACTTGCTTCGGATATGAAACTTTGAGTATTCAGAGACGCTCTTGTTATTCCCAATGAGATTGCCCGATAACAGATTGATTCGTCCAAAGCGCGCCCTGCTCGTTCCGCTCGCAACAATCCGATTAATTCTCCAGGCGAAAAAACATTAGACATTCCATCTTCTGAAACCAACACTTTTGATGTTACTTGACGTACAATAATCTCTATATGTCTATTATGGATCTGTACCCCCTGGGATCGATAAACCTTTTGGATCTTATTAACCAAAGAGATACGACTTTGGGCTATGGTTAGCTCAGCTCCAATCAAAAACCCCCAGGGGATCCCAAGAATTCTTGGTATACGCTCGTTCCAACCTTCAACTCTCCTTTCGAGGTTCATCGATATTGAATCAATCGAACGCACTTCTAAGATTTGTTCTACTTTTGGAAGACCTTGCGTTATGTCACCAGATCTCGATTTTTCATATATAAATGTAACTAATGTATCTCCTTCGTAAAGGATTTTCCCATAATGACCATGAACAGTTGCTCCAGGAGTAGCCAAATAAGACTTAGCCGATCTTATAACTAAAAAGTCGACATTAACAATTAAAATTTGACCAGATTTTTTTACGTGTGGTTCGTATTTAAATAGACATACATTTTCACAAATAAATTGTCCAAGGCTAATTTTGATCGATGTCTCTTCACAATAATCATGATGGAGAAAGCACCAATTCAAATGGAATGGGTTCAAAACGATGTTACTGCATAGATCGGGATTATAAATCCTCCTATTTTCATCTATTAAACAGTATTTAAGTACTTGAAGTACTTGGAAAATCTGTTTCAAATTGTCAAGTAGCAAATATTTCTTTAACACGATCTGATTATGAGTTATTAAATGGTAAGATGAATAAAAATTCGATATTTTAGGTACAATAGCGCCTAAGGGACCTAAATAATCCCTAATTGGAATTAGGGGATCCGATTCTTTTGTCACATTGTTATATTTCGAACTATTGAATGGACCAATTCGAGAACAATTGGATGATGACAAAATTAGCAAAGATTGGCATTCCTTATTTCGATTCAACAACATACCAATAGTTCCTTGATGTTGGCTAAGTGATTGAATCTTCGCCTTGGAATAAAAAGGATTGATATTGGTGCAATCTAATCCATTATCGGGAATCAATCCGGAACTTGCCCTATCATACCTTTTTCCGGTATACGAAATAGTGGACTTGACTAACTCAATTCTTATGAAATCGCGAATTAGATCATTTGCCCTTACCTCAACAAAGGAA